GATCAAGCCAAGGGGGGCTCCTCTCTACCCACCCTGTATATTGTCTTTTTCATTTCATGTTGCAATAGAAACTTATTATTTGATTATATGATACGAGATTATACGAGAATGAATTCTTCATTTCATTTATAGGTTATATTCTAGTATAGGAAGAAACAACTATTTATCTTTTTATCTTTTCGATGAGCATTTTTTTGTACATGACATGAGAGAAACCTCTTTTTATATTTCTAATTGAGGATTCTAGATCCTATCATAATATATATTGATAGTGATACCCTGAATTACCCCCAAAAAGAATCATTTCTTTCAATACTCACCCGTTGTTAGTTAACAATTCCAATGATTGGATCATATGCTTAATTCTGATAGGAAATAAAATAGTAAAATGATTATTCATCGAATGACTATTCATCTATTATATTTTCATCAAATAGGGAGCAAGAAGACTCTATGAAAAAGTGGTGGTTCAATTCGATGTTGTCTAAGGAGAAGTTAGAACATAAGTGTGGGCTAAGTAAATCAATGGATAGTCTTAATGCTGTTGGACATACCGGTGGAAGCGAAGAACCCATTCTAAATGATACGGAGAATAACATTCCTAGTTGGAGTGATAGTGGTAGTTATAGTTTCAGAAATGTTGATTATTTATTTGATATCAGAGATATTTGGAGTTTTATCTCTGATAACACTTTTTTAGTTAGGGATGGTAATGGTGACAGTTATTCTGTATATTTTGATATTGAAAATAAGATTTTTGAGATTGACAATAATAGTTTTTTTCTGAGTGAACTAGAAAATTTTTTTTCCAATTATTTGAATAGTAGGTCTAAGAGTAACAATCACTACTATTATCATTACATGTATGATACTCAATCTAGTTGGAATAATCACATTAATAGTTGCATTGATAGTTATCTTCGTTTTGAAGTCAGTATTCATAGTGACACTTTCAGCGGTACCGACAATTACAGTGACAGTTACATTTCTAGTTTCATTTGTACTGAAGGTAGTCAAAGCAGGAATTCTAGTATAAGAACTGGTGGTAACAACCGTGATTTCAATATAAGAGGAAGATCTAATGATTTGGATATAAATAAAAAATACAGAAATTTATGGGTTCAATGCGAAAATTGTTATGGATTAAATTATAAAAAATTTTTTAGGTCAAAAATGCATATTTGTGAACAGTGTGGATATCATTTGAAAATGAGTAGTTCAGATAGAATCGAACTTTTGATTGATCCGGGCACTTGGGATCCCATGGATGAAGATATGGTCTCTATGGACCCCATTGAATTTCATTCAGAGGAGGAACCTTATAGAGATCGTATTGATTCTTATCAAAGAAGGACAGGTTTAACTGAAGCTGTTCAAACAGGCATAGGTCAACTAAATGGTATTCCCATAGCAGTTGGGGTTATGGATTTTCAGTTCATGGGGGGTAGTATGGGATCCGTAGTAGGCGAGAAAATCACCCGTTTGATCGAGTATGCTACTAATCGATCTCTACCTGTCATTATTGTGTGTGCTTCTGGGGGAGCACGTATGCAAGAAGGAAGTTTGAGCTTGATGCAAATGGCTAAAATATCTTCTGCTTCATATAATTATCAATCAAATAAAAAGTTATTCTATGTATCAATCCTTACATCTCCTACAACTGGTGGAGTAACTGCCAGTTTTGGTATGTTAGGAGATGTTATTATTGCTGAACCCAACGCCTATATTGCTTTTGCGGGTAAAAGAGTAATTGAACAAACATTGAATAAAACAGTACCCGACGGTTCACAAGCGGCTGAGTATTCATTCCATAAGGGCTTATTTGACCCAATCGTACCACGTAATCTTTTAAAAGGTGTTCTGAGTGAGTTATTTCAGCTGCACGGTTTCTTTCCTTTGAATAAAAACGCAAAAAAAAAATATCGAAATAAAATGAAAATATAGATATAGAAGTGATTTCTATGTCTACAAGGATGGGGGAATAATAAAATTTCTTAAACTTAAAGCGGATTATCATATATATTCGTCTAAAAAGATGAATAGGTACACTTCATTTAGTTCTCATTCCTTGCACTTATTAACTACTTAAATATTAATATTATTTAGAATAGTTTCTATATAATAGAGATACTTATCATAAGATATCTTTATAATAGGTACAAATATTAAATCGAGGTACCCATTCTATGACAGATCTTAACTTACCCTCCATTTTTGTCCCTTTAGTGGGCCTAGTATTTCCTGCGATTGCAATGGCTTCTTTATTTCTTCATGTCCAAAAAAATAAGATTGTCTAGATCCGATGGGACCAAATTTCATCAATTTATTTCAACACTGAATCATAATACAGATATTTGTTTAGTGTAATATGGGACAATATGTGGCTTTTTCCGAACACAAACGAAAGAACTGTTATGCATGCGGATACATGATATCCGCATAAATGTATGTATATGATATGCGGGTATATCTGGTTAAAAACGATCGGCGAATATTTTTATAATAGAAAGTATATGTATCTAACCAATTATTCCTAATGGTTCATATCAGACTAGTGCTAGTTGATGAAAGTTACTTCGGCATCATGAAAAGTAAAGTCAAATTTTTTCTCAATTCCAATCGAATGCAACTGGGTCTAGTATAGTATGAACTGGCGATCAGAACATATATGGATAGAACTTATAACAGGGTCTCGAAAAGCAAGTAATTTTTGCTGGGCCTGTATCCTTTTTTTAGGTTCACTAGGATTCTTAGTGGTTGGAACTTCTAGTTATCTTGGTAGGAATCTGATACCTGGATTTCCATCTCAGCAAATCATTTTTTTTCCACAAGGAATCGTGATGTCTTTCTATGGAATCGCGGGTCTATTCATTAGTTCATATTTGTGGTGCACAATTTCATGGAATGTAGGTAGTGGTTATGACCGATTCGATAGAAAAGAAGGAATAATGTGTATTTTTCGTTGGGGATTCCCTGGAATAAATCGTCGCATCTTCCTTCGCTTCTTTATGAAAGATATCCAATCAATCAGAATGGAGGTTCAAGAGGGTCTTTTTCCTCGTCGTATTCTTTATATGGAAATCAGAGGCCAAGGAAACATTCCCTTGACTCGTACTGATGAGAATTTGACTCCGCGAGAAATTGAGCAAAAAGCTGCTGAATTGGCCTATTTCTTGCGCGTACCAATTGAAGTATTTTGAAATGAACCAAACGAAGAATGAATGTTTTCTCCACATAATAGAAGGAGCTTGCTAATTTCCCTTTTTTTTAATACAATTGAAGTTTCCTCAGACTGTTCATTCGAGAAAAACATGTTAGATTCCATTTCCTCGTTCCGTTGACGCAACAACCCGCTAGAATAAAACAAAAGTTGGGGAACGTATATGGAACAACTACAACTATTCCAACTATAATAAATATAATAAACTATAATAAGAATACATTTTTTCTATACCAAAACCCTTTTGTATCCGTATTTGTATGCGTATAGGGCCCAACTCCATTCTTTTATACTAGTAAAAAGTCTAATAAATCTAATTAAGTATGAATTCATCAAATATCCGAATATGTATTTCGTAATACAGAATTCATACTTTTAGGTTAAGCCTCAGATTTTGAACTGATACCGTATTCCTGTGCTGTGGTTAGACGGTGCAACATTTCGAAATAATTAATTGAGATACCCGGAAATCCTATTTACTTAATTTATTACTTAATTTATTTACTTTTTATATTATATATATATATTTCTCTATCTATTTATTTCGAATTTTTTTCATCCGAAAAAGGACCCTTATTTTATTTCTATATTCCTTAATTCCTTCTGGATCTAAGGAGTCAATTATTATACAAAAATGGGAATAGATCCATAGGTTCCATACCTTGTTATAGAACTTGTGCTTTAGAGAAACATCAGATCAGATAGAGTTGACAAATGAAGCAGTTCATTAACAATTCACAGATAAAAAAAAATGAAAAAAAAGAAAGCATTGATTTCCCTCCCATATCTTGCATCTATAGTATTTTTGCCCTGGTGGGTCTCTCTCTCATTTCAAAAAAGTCTCGAACCTTGGATTATTAATTGGTGGAATACTAGGCAATCCGAAACTTTTTTGAATGATATTCAAGAGAAAAATGTTATAGAAAAATTCCTAGAATTAGAAGAACTATTCTTGTTGGATGAAATGATAAAAGAATACCCAGAGACACATATACAAAATATACAAAAGCTTCGTATAGGAATACACAAGGAAACGATACAATTGGTCAAAACACACAATGAATATCATCTCCATATCATTTTGCATTTTTCGACAAATATAATATGTTTCGCTATTTTAAGCGGTTATTTTATTCTGGGTAATGAAGAACTTGTCATTCTTAATTCTTGGGTTCAGGAATTCTTCTATAACTTAAATGACACAATAAAAGCTTTTTCGATTCTTTTAGTTACTGATTTATGGATTGGATTTCACTCGACCCATGGTTGGGAACTAATGATTGGTTCGATCTACAATGATTTTGGATTGGCTCATAACGACCAAATTATATCTGGTCTTGTTTCCACTTTTCCAGTTATTCTAGATACAATTGTGAAATATTGGATCTTCCGTTTTTTAAATCGCGTATCTCCTTCGCTTGTAGTCATTTATCATTCAATGAATGAATGAAGAACTTATTTGATCTCCTGATATCAATCCAAATTTTTCTTCGCGCATAAAGAAAGCATTTTCCATTTGACTTATTCTTTCTTTATACTTCTACCTCTTCAAGGTATTTGTCCTATTTCAATAGAATTATTTCAGTACAATGGCAGACTCGTGGATAGGGAACTATACTAGCTACCTATCTAATTTATTGTAGAAATTCCTGGATGAATGATTGGATCATGCAAAATAGAAATACTTTTTCTTTTTCTTGGGTAAAGGAACAGATCGCTCGATCTATTTCTGTATCGATCATGATATATGTAATAACTCGAACATCTATTTCAAATGCGT